CTCTTCCGATCTCCGATCAGATAATTATATATCTAATTATATCTTTTACATCTTCAGGGATATTATTTTTAATCAGAATTATATATTTTATGCTATAAGGCTTTAAGTTAAATAAACTAATAGCCTTCAAAGCTATAAATATAAGAAAATACCTTTTAAGCCTTAGTAATACTATTTACTCCTTCAGAATTGCAGTCTAATATCATCAAATGACTATAAAGCTATATTAGCTTTTGATTAAAAAGAAATCAAACTTCTCATAAGTAAATTTACAGTCTACTGCCTATAATTCAGCCATTTAATCGCGACAGTGGTTATTTTCAACTAATCATAAAGATATTGGAACTCTATATTTTATTTTTGGGGCATGAGCAGGAATAGTAGGAACTTCTCTAAGAATTTTAATTCGAGCAGAACTTGGACATCCAGGATCTCTAATTGGAGATGATCAAATTTACAATGTAATTGTAACTGCTCACGCATTTATCATAATTTTCTTTATAGTAATACCTATTATAATTGGTGGATTTGGTAATTGACTAGTACCTTTAATATTAGGAGCTCCTGATATAGCTTTTCCACGAATAAATAATATAAGATTCTGGTTACTTCCACCGTCCCTAACCCTTCTTCTTGCCAGAAGAATAGTACAAAATGGAGCTGGAACAGGGTGAACAGTATACCCCCCACTATCTGCTGCTATTGCACATGGAGGAGCTTCTGTAGATCTAGCTATTTTTTCTCTCCATCTAGCTGGAATCTCATCAATTTTAGGGGCAGTAAATTTTATTACTACAGTAATTAATATACGATCAACAGGTATTACATTCGATCGTATACCTTTATTTGTATGATCTGTTGTAATTACAGCAATTTTACTTCTACTTTCTTTACCAGTACTGGCAGGAGCTATCACTATACTTTTAACTGACCGAAATCTTAATACTTCATTCTTCGACCCTGCAGGAGGGGGAGACCCAATCTTATATCAACATTTATTTTGATTCTTTGGTCACCCAGAAGTTTATATTCTAATTCTTCCTGGATTTGGGATAATTTCACATATTATTAGTCAAGAGTCAGGAAAAAAGGAAACATTCGGATCATTAGGGATAATCTATGCTATACTAGCTATTGGATTACTAGGATTTATTGTATGAGCTCACCATATATTCACAGTAGGAATAGATGTTGATACACGAGCTTATTTTACATCAGCCACAATAATTATTGCTGTACCTACCGGAATTAAAATTTTTAGTTGATTAGCAACCCTACACGGAGCTCAACTTTCCTATTCACCTTCAATCCTATGAGCCTTAGGATTTGTATTCCTATTTACAGTAGGGGGTCTAACTGGAGTAGTACTAGCAAATTCATCAATCGACATTATTTTACATGATACATACTATGTAGTAGCCCATTTCCACTACGTTCTATCTATAGGAGCAGTATTTGCTATTATAGGAGGATTTATCCATTGATACCCCTTATTTACGGGATTAACTATAAATCCTAAATGACTAAAAAGTCAATTCACAATTATATTTATTGGAGTAAACTTGACTTTCTTTCCCCAGCACTTCTTAGGATTAGCTGGAATACCTCGACGATACTCTGATTATCCAGACGCTTATACAGCCTGAAATATTGTATCAACAATTGGGTCAACAATTTCTTTAATTGGTATTTTATTCTTTCTATTTATTATCTGAGAAAGAATAATTACACAACGTAATGTAATATATCCAAATCAATTAAATTCTTCAATTGAATGATTCCAAAATATTCCCCCTGCTGAACACAGTTATTCAGAACTACCCTTATTAAATAACTATCTAATATGGCAGATTAGTGCAATGGATTTAAGCTCCATATATAAAGTTATAAACTTTTATTAGAATACAATGTCAACATGAGCAAATTTAGGATTACAAGATAGAGCTTCACCTCTAATAGAACAACTTACATTCTTCCACGACCATACTCTTTTAATCTTAATCATAATTACAATCATAGTAGGTTACATCATAGTAATACTATTATTTAATAACTATACTAACCGATTTCTTCTCCATGGTCAAACTATTGAAATTATCTGAACTATTCTCCCAGCAATCGTACTTCTGTTCATTGCATTACCCTCCCTACGACTCCTATATTTACTAGATGAAATTAACGAGCCCGTAATTACATTAAAATCAATTGGACACCAATGATACTGAAGCTATGAATATTCAGACTTCAATGATGTTGAATTTGATTCTTATATATTACCGACAAATGAATTACAAAATAATAGATTTCGATTATTAGATGTAGATAATCGAATTATCCTACCAATAAATTCCCAAATCCGAATTTTAGTAACAGCAGCTGATGTAATTCATTCATGAACCATTCCAGCTCTTGGAGTAAAGGTAGACGGAACCCCTGGACGATTAAACCAAACAAATATATTAATCAATCGTCCAGGATTATTCTTTGGGCAATGTTCAGAAATTTGTGGAGCCAATCACAGATTCATACCAATTGTAGTAGAAAGTGTACCAGTAAACTTTTTTATTAAATGAATTTCATCAATAAATAATTTATCATTAGATGACTGAAAGCAAGTAATGGTCTCTTAAACCATATTTATAGTAAATTAGCACTTACTTCTAATGAGAAAAATTAGTTAAATTATAACATTAGTATGTCAAACTAAAATTATCAAATTATTGATATTTTTTACATTCCACAAATAGCCCCTATCAGTTGATTAGTATTATTTTTAATATTCATCTTAACATTAATCATATTTAGTATAATAAATTATTATACTATACTCCCTAATTCTCCTAAAATCAGTACTAAATCCGGTATAATAACACCTAATATAAATTGAAAATGATAACTAACCTGTTTTCAGTATTTGACCCTACTTCAAGTATCATAAATTTATCTATAAATTGAATTAGTACCTTTATTGGTTTAATTATAATTCCAACTATCTTTTGATTTATACCATCACGGTATAATATTATCTGAATAAATATTATGATAACCCTACATAAAGAATTTAAAACCCTACTTGGTCCAACAGGTCATCCCGGAAGAACCTTTATTTTTATTTCTCTATTCTCAATAATTATATTTAATAACTTTATAGGTTTATTCCCCTATGTATTTACTAGTACAAGCCATTTAGTGTTAACTTTGACTTTAGCACTTCCTTTATGGATATCATTTATAATTTATGGATGAGTAAATCATACTCAACATATATTTGCTCATTTAGTTCCACAAGGAACTCCTGCTATATTAATACCATTTATAGTATGTATTGAAACTATTAGTAATGTTATTCGACCAGGAACATTAGCAGTACGATTAGCTGCTAATATAATTGCAGGCCATTTACTTTTAACTTTACTAGGAAATACTGGGCCATCTTTATCATCATATTTAATTAGCTTCTTATTAATTACTCAAATTGCTTTATTAATTTTAGAATCAGCCGTTGCTATTATTCAATCTTATGTATTTGCAGTATTAAGTACTTTATACTCTAGAGAAGTAAACTAATGACAACACATTCAAACCACCCTTACCACTTAGTAGATTATAGTCCATGACCATTAACTGGGGCTATTGGAGCAATAACCACTGTATCAGGATTAGTAAAATGATTTCACCATTATGATATGTCCTTATTTATACTAGGTACATTAATTACTTTATTAACTATATATCAATGATGACGAGATATTTCCCGAGAGGGAACATTCCAAGGACTTCATACTTATCCTGTAACTATTGGATTACGATGAGGAATAATTCTATTCATTTTATCAGAAGTATTCTTTTTTATTTCATTTTTCTGAGCATTTTTTCATATAAGACTATCCCCTAATATTGAATTAGGGTCAATATGACCTCCTGCAGGAATTGTTCCCTTCAACCCTTTTCAAGTTCCCCTTCTTAATACAGCTATTTTATTAGCTTCAGGAGTAACAGTAACTTGAGCTCATCACAGATTAATGGAAGGAAATCACTCACAAACAACTCAAGGTTTATTTTTCACAATTCTTTTGGGGGTATATTTCACAGCATTACAAGCTTATGAATATGTAGAAGCCCCTTTTACAATTGCTGATGCTGTTTATGGTTCTACTTTTTTTGTAGCCACAGGTTTTCATGGTATTCATGTATTAATTGGAACAACCTTTCTTACAGTATGTTTAATTCGACATATAAATTATCATTTCTCAAAAATGCATCACTTTGGATTTGAAGCAGCTGCCTGATATTGACATTTCGTTGATATTGTATGATTATTTTTATACATCTCTATCTATTGATGAGGGGGATAACTAAAATATATTTATGTAGTATAATAAAGTATGTATGACTTCCAATCATAAGGTCTATATTACAATAGCATAAATAATTTTATCTATTATAGTAATATCAATATCCATCATAATAATTTCAATTATTGTAATATATCTAGCAACAATTTTATCAAAAAAAACTGTAATTGATCGAGAAAAAGCTTCTCCATTTGAATGTGGCTTTGACCCCAGATCATCCTCTCGACTCCCATTTTCATTACGATTTTTTATAATTGCAATTATTTTTTTAATTTTTGATGTAGAAATCGCCTTAATATTACCTATAATTATAATTATAAAAACATCAGACTTAATACAATGATCAATAGTAAGAATCTTCTTCATCGTAATTTTAATTATTGGTATTTATCATGAATGAAACCAAGGAGCTTTAAATTGATCTTCCTAGGGTTGTAGTTAAATATAACATTTGATTTGCATTCAAAAAGTATTGATTAAATCAGTCTACCTTATTAATGAATATGAAGTGATAAATCACAATTAGTTTCGACCTAATCTTAGATGATTACCATCCTTATTCTAATTTTAATTGAAGCCAAATAGAGGCATATCACTGTTAATGATAAAAATGAGATCTTTCTCCAATTAAGGAAGTATGATGATCAAGAAAAAGCTGCTAACTTTTTACTTTAATGGTTAAATTCCATTTATACTTCTTTAATATAGTTTATATAGTTTAAATAAAACTTTACATTTTCACTGTAAAAATAAAGATTTATCTTTTATAAATTACTATCAAAAATTATTAAAATTACACTTAAAGACTTCATTAGTCTCCTTAACATCTTCAGTGTCACGCTCTTAATATAAGCTATTTAAGTCAAATTATTAAATTAAAATAAATAACAATAACAAATAAGTAATTCATATTACAAAAATAAGTAAGTAAACCTTCAATCTATTATTTTGCATAATCTGTACAGTACTAGAATAATTTCTTAATAAATCATACAACTTCTGGCCTCCTATAAACTCAGATCAACCTTGATCAAATCTTTTAATAACCATATTTCCTACCCCAATTGGGTAAAAGATTATACCATAAGTAGAAATAAAAGGTATAAATCACATAGAACCCAAAAAAAAAGTATAATTATACATTAATAAAGATTTATTGATATAATAAATCTTTATATTTGAAAATAAATAACCAATAATCCCCCCTAATAAACAAACAAATGAAGTAAGTAATTTAAGATATAAAGGCAAACAAATTATGTAGGGAGTAGGAAAAATTAATCAACTTAATAATCTTCCCCCTACAACTCTTATAAATAACAACCCTAATATACCCTTTAATATTACTCATCCTTCATCATTTAATACATTCAAAGCTATTCTATTAAACATACCTGTTATAGAATAATAAACTAACCGTAAAGAATAACATACAGTTAAACCAGTAGAAAAAAAGTAAAGAAAAAATATAAATATATTAATATTAGAAAGAGATACAATTTCTAAAATAAGATCTTTTGAATAGAATCCCGCCAAAAAAGGTATACCGCATAAAGCTAAATTAGCTACATTAAAACAGGATGAAGTAAGAGGTATAAATAATCTAATACCCCCTATTGCTCGAATATCTTGTAAATCCCCTATATTATGAATAACAGCTCCAGCACATATAAAAAGTAAAGCTTTAAATAAAGCGTGAGTTAATAGATGAAAAAAAGCTAATTTATAAAATCCTATTGACAAAATTCTTATTATTAATCCCAACTGTCTAAGAGTAGACAAAGCAATAATTTTTTTCAAATCATATTCTAAATTAGCTCCTAAACCAGCTATAAATATAGTTAAACCCCCAACTAATAATATAAACTGACCCAATAACGAACCATCCAATAAAATATTAAAACGAATTAGTAAATAAACCCCAGCAGTTACCAAAGTAGAAGAATGAACTAATGCTGATACAGGTGTTGGGGCTGCTATAGCGGCTGGAAGTCATGAAGAAAAAGGAATTTGAGCACTCTTAGTTATACCTGCAACAACAATTAACAACCCAATAACTTTTATCTCTACATTATTCTTTATAAACTCCAAAAAAAAGATATAATTTCATCTACCATAATTTAATATTCAAGAAATAGCCAATAGTAAGGCTACATCCCCAATACGATTAGATAAAGCAGTTAATATTCCTGCACTATACGATTTAATATTCTGAAAATAAATAACTAATAAATAAGAAACTAATCCTAATCCATCTCAACCAAGTAAAATACTAATTATATTTGGACTAATAATTAACAATATTATAGATAATACAAATATCAAAACCAATATAATAAAACGTTCAATATTATAATCGCCCCCTATATATTCCTTTCTATAATAAATTACTAAGGACGAAATTAACAAAACAAAAGACATAAATAAAAGACTTATTCAATCAAACAGTAATGTTATTACTACTCTTGAAGAATTTAATGAAACTAATTCCCATTCAACAAAAATAACATAATCACTAAGTAAAAATAAGACCCCACACCAAAACAAAATAAATCTAATAAAAAATAAACAGAGAAATCTAAGTAAGCAAATAGAGATATTTTTCACGATCTAAAATAAATTTTATCTATATCTTTGACACCACAAATCAACATTTTAATTAAACTATTTAGATATAATCACAATATAACTATTTCTCTTTTAATAACTAACAAATTCAAAGGAAATCAATGAAGAAATAACAACAGATATTCACGAATTATTACCCCAGATCTAGCATAAATCCCAGAAAATAATTTACCATGTTGACTATAGGAATACAAATATAATGTATAAGCAGCCCCAAAAAAAGAAATAAAAGAAATTAAAATTATAGAAATTCAAGATCATCTAATAATTCTATTTAATAATCTAATTTCACCTATTAAATTCAGAGTAGGAGGAGCCGCTATATTAGCAGATCTTAATAAAAATCACCACAAAGTCAAACTAGGTATAAAATTCATCAACCCCTTATTAATTAATAATCTACGACTTCCTAGTCGTTCATAACATATATTTGCCAAACAAAATATACCTGAAGAACATAGCCCATGAGCAATTATTAAAGCATATGAACCACAATATCCTCAATAACTTAATGTCATAGTCCCTCTTAATACAATTCCCATATGAACTACAGAAGAATAAGCAATTAAAGATTTCAAATCAACCTGGCGTAAACAAACCAATCTCACTAGAACTCCTCCTACTAAACTAACTCTCACTCAAATAAAATTTATTTTAAGACCATAACCCTGTAGCAAAAAAAACACCCGAAAAAGACCATAGCCCCCTAACTTAAGAAGAATCCCGGCTAAAATTATAGAACCAGAAATTGGGGCTTCTACATGAGCCTTAGGTAATCACAAATGTAATATAAACATAGGTATTTTTACTAAAAATGCCATAATTAGCCCAAAATATAATAATTCTCTATCATTAATAATATTTCTAATCATAATAAACTCTGTAGAATTAAATAAATTATAAATTCAAAAAATACCTACTAATAAAGGTAACGAAGCAAGTAAAGTATAAAACAACAAATAAACACCTGCTTGTAAACGTTCAGGTTGATACCCTCAACCAATAATTAAAAACAAAGTAGGAATTAATCTTCTCTCAAAGAATAAATAAAAACCAAACAAATTTATTCTTCTGAAAGCCAAAAACAAAAATAACAACAACAAAACAACATTAACTAAAAATAATTTATAATAATTATTAAACAAATAAATTGATTGACTAGCCGGGATTATAAGAGAACAAATTCATATTCTTAATAAAATTATGCCATAAGATAATATATCTTGACCAAAAATATAACTAATATTAACTCAAAACCCACCACAAAAATTTATAATAATAAAAAAAAAAGATAATATAAATAATATATGTTGTACCATTCAAAATATATTATTAACTAAACACAACGGAAACAAAAAAAAAATAAAAAAAATAAACTTTAACATTGTAAAACTCTAAAACTTTGGAAATAATCATTACCATGGGTACGAATTATAGAAACTAAAACAGACAAACCAAGAGCTCCCTCACATACTCTAAAAGTTAAAAATACTAATCTAAAATATCTTTCATATTGTATAAATATTAAGTAGTAAAAAATAATTAAAAATAATAGTAAAACTATATATTCTAAACTCAAGAGTATAGAAAGTAAATGTTTACGATTAGATACAAATATAACGGCTCCTCCTAATAATAATAATACAGGAATACGGAAGAGCGTCGCTCTTCCGATCTAATATATTATTAACTAAACACAACGGAAACAAAAAAAAAATAAAAAAAATAAACTTTAACATTGTAAAACTCTAAAACTTTGGAAATAATCATTACCATGGGTACGAATTATAGAAACTAAAACAGACAAACCAAGAGCTCCCTCACATACTCTAAAAGTTAAAAATACTAATCGATCTAAAATATCTTTCATATTGTATAAATATTAAGTAGTAAAAAATAATTAAAAATAATAGTAAAACTATATATTCTAAACTCAAGAGTATAGAAAGTAAATGTTTACGATTAGATACAAATATAACGGCTCCTCCTAATAATAATAATAATACAGGAATACATCAATAAAATATTATCATTAGTTTTAATAGTTTAATAAAAACACTGGTCTTGTATACCAAAATTAAGATAGTATCTTTTAAAACTTCAAGAGAAAAGAATTACCTTTATCATAAGTCTCCAAAACTAACATTTTATTATTTAAACTACCTCTTGATATTATTAAACTAGTATTATATATATTAACTGTTATATCAGGAATTCTATTCATACAAATAAATCACCCCCTGGCAATAGGATTAATATTATTAATCCAAACTTTACTAATTTGTTTAACCTCTGGATTAATAACTCAAACATTCTGATTTTCATATATACTATTCCTAATCTTCCTAGGAGGAATACTTGTACTATTTATTTATGTAACATCTTTGGCTTCAAACGAAATATTTACTATATCAATAACCTTATTCATAATAACAGTAATATTTATAATATTAAGAGGAACAGTTCTACTATTTACAGATAAAACATTATTATACCAATTTATAGAAAACAATGAAATAATAAAAACAGAACTAATCAATTATCCAATTAAAGAAAATTCTGTTGTATTAACTAAATTATATAACTTTCCCACAAGAATAATTACTGTTATATTAATTAACTACTTATTAATTACTCTAATTGTAACAATTAAAATTACAAATATCTTTTATGGTCCACTCCGACAAATAAA